TATATGATCCTTTCTTGAATGGGTTGCATCGTGGAAGAATCAAAAAATTTCTTTCACCTTTAATTAGAAATGAAATCTTAATAGAAAGTTTTATAGAAAGAAATAAAATTCATGTTCTCTTTCTTACTGATACGGATCGCCGAAAATTGGAACAGAAAAGAGAACGATTTGAAAAAAAAACATTATCAAAAAAAAGAAGGTATTTCTTGACTTTAATCAGTCAACTTGCTAGAGAAAGAGAATCAAACTTTAATTTGAAAGTTTCCTTTTTATTTTTAGAACAAGAAAGAATGGATTCCGAAAAGGAAACAAAATTTTTTAAATTTTTATTCGATGCAATTAGAACTGATACTAAAAATAAAAAAAGAAAAAAAAAAATTATTGGAATAAAAGAAATCAGTAAAAACGTCCCTCGATGGTCATTCAAATTAATCAATGAATTAGAACAACAGGAAGGAGAGGGTGAAGAAGAAGTACCCATTGATTATCAGATTCGTTCAAGAAAAGCCAAACGTGTAGTGATTTTTACTGATAATCGGCGAAATAATGATAATAAAGATATTACAAATCCTGATAAAACAGACGAAGTGGCTTTGATACGCTATTCGCAACAATCGGATTTTCGTCGAGACATAATCAAAGGGTCTATGCGAGCACAAAGACGTAAAACAGTTATTGGGGAACTCTTTCAAGCAAATGCGCATTCTCTCCTCTTTTTGAACAGAATATACAAACCACACCTTCTTTTTTTTGATACCTCCGGGGTAATGAAACTCATTTTTCGAAACTGGATGGGAGAGGGAACAGAACTAAAAATTTCAGATTATATAGAAGAAAAAAAAGAGAAAGACAAAAAAGAAGAGAACAAAAGAAAGGAAAAAGCACGAATAGAAATAGCAGAAGCCTGGGATACTATCCCATTCGCACAAGCAGTAAGAGGTTTAATGTTAATAACTCAATCGACTCTTAGAAAATATATTCTATTACCTTCATTAATAGTAGCTAAAAATATTATCCGTATACTACTATTGCAATTTCCTGAATGGTCTGAGGATTTCAAGGAATGGAATAGAGAAATACATATTAAATGCACCTATAATGGTGTTCAATTATCAAAAAGAGAATTTCCAAAAAATTGGTTAATAGACGGCATTCAGATAAAAATACTGTTTCCTTTCTGTCTGAAACCTTGGTACGGATCTAAGTTAGGGTCTTCTTATATAGATCGAATGAAAAAGAAAGGGCAAGATTTTTCTTTTTTAACAGTTTGGGGAATGGAGACTGAACTTCCTTTTGGTTCTCCCCGAAAACGGCCTTCCTTTTTTGGACCTATTTTAAAGAAACTCGAAAAAAAAATTGGAAACTTAAAAAAAAAATATTTTCTAATTCTACAAGTTTTAAAAGCAAGAACAAGATTTTTTCTAACTATCTCAAAAAAAACAAACAAATGGTTTAGCAAAAGTATTCTATTTTTAAAAATAATAATAAAAGAAATTTCAAAAATAAAAAGAATTCTATTTAGTAGATTGAAAGAAGTAGATAAATCAAGCGAAACGAAAAAAGAAAAAGATTCTATAACGCGTAATCAAATAATTCATGAATCCGTGAATCAAATTAGATCTACAAGTTGGACAAATTATTTACTGACAGAAAAAAAAACGAACGATCTAACTGATAGAACAAGTACAATTAGAAAAAAAATAGAAAAAATTACAAAAGAAAAAAAAAAAGTTATTCCAGGAATAAATCTTAGTCCTAATACTAATAAAAGTAGTTCTAATGTTAAAAGATTCGAATTCCCAAAAACTATTTGGCAAATATTAAAAAGGCGCAGCGCTCGATTAATTCATAAATTTTATTTTTTTTTTAAATTTTTCATTGAAAAGATATACATAGATATACTTCTATCTATGATTAATATTCCCAGAATGCATACAAAACTTTTTCTTGAATCAACAAAAACTCTTATTGATAAACCCATTTTAAATATTCAAAAAAATCATGAAAAAGGTAATAAAACTAATGAAACGAAAATTGACTTTATTTCAACTATACAAAAATCCTTTTATAATATTAGTAATAATAATTCACAGAGTGTTGATGGATTATCCTCCTTCTCACAAGCATATGTATTTTACAAATTGTCACAAATCCAAGTTCTTAAATTAAACAAGTTAAGATCTATTCTTGAATATCACGGAACACCCCTTTTTCTTAAAACTTCAATAAAAACTTATTTTGGAAGACAAGGAATAATTGATTTTGAATTCAAAGCTAAGAAACTTCGGAACTCGAAAAAAAATAAATGGAAAAACTGGTTAATAGGTCATTATCAATACCATTTATCTCAGATTAGATGGTCTAAATTTAAATTAATAGCACAAAAGTGGCAAAATAGCACCAATCAATGTCATACAATTCAAGATACAAATTTAAAGAAAGAGGATTCATATGAAAAAGAACAATTAAGTTATTATAAAAAACAAAGCGATTACAAAGT